TTTTTTTTTTTTTATTATTAATACTTAAAAATATAAAATTTTACAATTTTATATTTTTAATAGATTTATTTTAAATAACGTATTTTAGTAAAATAAATTTATAAATTATAAAATTTAAATATATAATTAATTTTTTCTATATATATATATATGGTATATAAATTTACAACTTATTATAAATATATAAATATATAATAATTTAATAAATATTTATATATTTATATAAATGTAATAAATGTTAGATAAATATTTATATATAGATATTATCTATATAAATTGTAGAGATCTTTGAATTGTGAAATTTTTTGTTTATATTGTTAGCTATATAATAATATATTAAATATTTATATATATATATACATCTATTAATCTTGAATATAGTATATAAAAAAAAAATTATAGATTTTTAAATTTATTATTAATAAATTTTCTTTATATTTTATTAAATTATTTTTTTTAAAAAAAAAAAAAATTGTAAGATTTTTTAATAATAATAAATTATCAAAAATTTATTATTATTATTTATTTTATTATTTTAATTTTTTTTTATTATTTTAATAAATTTATTATTGATTTTTATAAAAATTTATTTTTATTATTTTAATAAATTTTTGATAATTTATTATATATATATATATATTTATATTTAATTTTATAAATTAATTTTTATATTATTAACATATTTTTTTTTATTTATTATAAATTTAACTAAATTTAGTTATTTTAATTATATAAATATATTAATTTATTTTATTATTTTTAAAAATTTATAATTTATAATATAATAAATAAAAATTAATTAAATTTTATGTTAATTTTAAAATGTAAATTATATTATTAGGGGAAATAATTATCAGATTTAGTAATTAAAATTAATTATTTATTAATTTTAAAAATTATAATTATAATATTTATATATATATATATAAATAAATAAAAAATAAAAATTATTAAATTTGTACTATAAAAAATTATTAAAAAATTAATTAATTATTAAATATATTTATTATTATTATTAAATTATATCTTTAAAGTTTTATTTTGGCTTAAAAATTTGTTATTAATTTGATTTATATGTAAATTTTTGTATGAATTATTATTTATTTTAAAAATAATTAATTTTTATTTATTCGCAGTAATTGATATTATTAATTAAAGAAATTTAGAAATAGCAATATTAAAAAGTATTGACAAAATTGGTGCCAGCAGTCGCGGTTACACCAATAATACAAATAAATTTTTTTATAAAAAGTTAAATAGTATATGATTAAATAAAATTAAAATTATTAAGTGAAATTTTAATTTTAAATTATTTATTTATAATAATATTGAAGCTAAAAAATTTTAATTAGAAACTAGGATTAGATACCCTATTATTTAAAATGTAAATAAATTATTAAAGTAGTAATAGTTATGTTCTTGAAACTTAAAAAATTTGGCGGTATTTTAATCTTTCCAGAGGAACCTGTTTTGTAATCGATAATCCACGATGGACCTTACTTAATTTTGTAATCAGTTTATATACCGTCGTTATTAGAATATTTTATAAGAATAATAATATTCAATAATTTTTAAGAAAATATATATCAGATCAAGGTGTAGCTTATAATTAAGTAATAATGGGTTACAATAAATTTATTTAAACGGATAAAATTATGAAAAAATTTTTGAAGGTGGATTTGGTAGTAAAATTATAAAGATAAATAATTTGATTTTAGCTCTAAAATATGTACACATCGCCCGTCGCTCTTATTAATAAGGTAAGATAAGTCGTAACATAGTAGATGTACTGGAAAGTGTATCTAGAATGACAATTTAAAGCTTATTTAGTAAAGTATTTCATTTACATTGAAAAGATTTTTGTGCAAATCAATATAAATTGATTAATTAGATTTTATTTATTAATTAATTTATATTTTAAAATAAAATATTAAAAATAATTATAAAATAAAAAGTTTTAGTATTGTTTAAAGAAAAAATAAATTTAATAATAGTTTAATAGTATTGTAAAAGAAAATTGAAATAATTTGAAAAAAAAATTATTTAAAAAGAAAATTTAATTTATTGTACCTTGTGTATCAGTGTTTATTAAATAAAAAATATTTATATATTTTTCTCGATTTTAAAAGAGTTAATGTAATATAAAAGTTAATGTAATAAAATTATTTTTAATATTATATTAGAAATGAAATGTTATTCGTTTTTAAAGGTATCTAGTTTTTCAAGAAATAAATTTAATTTAGAAATTATAAATTTATTTAAAAAATTTTTTAATTAAATAATTTATAATTTTAATATTTTATGGGATAAGCTATAAAATAAATTTTTATAAATAATAAATAAAATTAATAAATATATGCTTAGAATTAGCAATTGTTTGTAATTATGTTATAATTTATTTTATAAATAAAATTATTTATTAAATTTTAATTATTTATTGAAATAATGATTTTAATTATTAAAATCATGTAATTATGATAAAATTAGTATATTATATTGTATTAATAAATTTTATTGAAAAGTTTAAATAAAGAATTCGGCAAAAATAATGTTCGCCTGTTTAACAAAAACATGTCTTTTTGAATTAAATTTAAAGTCTAACCTGCCCACTGAATATTTAAATGGCCGCAGTATCCTAACTGTGCAAAGGTAGCATAATCATTAGTCTTTTAATTGAAGGCTGGAATGAATGGTTGGACGAAATATTAACTGTTTCATTTAAAATTTTATTAGAATTTTATTTTTTAGTCAAAAAGCTAAAATTTATTTAAAAGACGAGAAGACCCTATAAATCTTTATATTTTATTTATTTTAATTATAAAGATTATTTTTATTATAATAAATTAAAATATTTTATTGGGGTGATAATAAAATTTAAAAAACTTTTATTTTAAAAACCATTAATTTATGAATAATTGATCCATTAATAATGATTAAAAATTTAAGTTACTTTAGGGATAACAGCGTAATTTTTTTGGAGAGTTCTTATCGATAAAAAAGATTGCGACCTCGATGTTGGATTAAGATATAATTTTGGGTGTAGCCGTTCAAATTTTAAGTCTGTTCGACTTTTAAATTCTTACATGATCTGAGTTCAAACCGGCGTAAGCCAGGTTGGTTTCTATCTTTAAAAAATTATAATATTTTAGTACGAAAGGATTAAATATTAAAATTATAAATTTTAAAAAAGAATATTATTAATAATTAAACTATTTTGGCAGATTAGTGCAATAAATTTAGAATTTATTTATGTAATATTATTACAAATAGTACTTGTTTTATATAGAATTAATTATATCATTTATTGGAAGTTTATTATTAATTATTTGTGTATTAGTAAGAGTTGCATTTTTAACATTATTAGAACGTAAAGTATTAGGTTATATTCAAATTCGTAAAGGTCCTAATAAAGTAGGTTTAATAGGAATTCCTCAACCTTTTTGTGATGCGATTAAATTATTTACAAAAGAACAAACTTATCCTTTATTATCTAATTATTTAAGATATTATATTTCTCCAATTTTTTCTTTATTTTTATCTTTATTAGTTTGAATGTGTATACCTTTTTTTATTAAATTATATTCATTTAATTTAGGTGGTTTATTTTTTTTATGTTGTACAAGTTTAGGTGTGTATACAGTTATAGTAGCTGGTTGGTCATCTAATTCAAATTATGCTTTATTAGGAGGTTTACGAGCTGTTGCTCAAACAATTTCTTATGAAGTTAGTTTAGCTTTAATTTTATTATCTTTTATTTTTTTAATTGGAAGTTATAATATTTTATATTTTTATTATTATCAAATTTATATATGATTTTTAATTATTTTATTTCCTATAGCTTTAGTTTGATTAATTATTTCTTTAGCAGAAACTAATCGAACTCCTTTTGATTTTGCAGAAGGTGAATCTGAATTAGTTTCAGGGTTTAATGTAGAATATAGAAGAGGTGGATTTGCTTTAATTTTTTTAGCAGAATATTCAAGTATTTTATTTATAAGAATATTATTTTGTGTAATTTTTTTAGGTTGTGATGTATTTAATTTATTATTTTATTTAAAATTAATATTTATTTCTTTTGTATTTATTTGAGTTCGAGGAACTTTACCTCGATTTCGTTATGATAAATTAATATATTTAGCTTGAAAATGTTTTTTATCTTTTTCTTTAAATTATTTATTATTTTTTATTGGTTTTAAAATTTTATTATTTTCTTTATTATATAATTAATTTTAGTAAAGTTAATAGAAAGTGAAATTTCTATCTTATGTTTTCAAAACATATGCTTATTCAAGCTCATTAACTAATTTAATAAATTATCTCATCATTTATTAATTAATGGATTAATAATATAATATAAAAAGTAAATTACAGTTAAAATTTGTCCTAATAAAACATAAGGTTCTTCAACTGGTCGAGCTCCAATTCATGTTAATAAAATTACTGTTACTACTATAATTCAAAATAAAATTTGATTAATTGGATAAAATTGAATTCCTCGAAATTTTCTTAAATTATAAAAAGGTAAAATTATTAAAATTGCAATTGATAAAACAAGAGCGATAACTCCTCCTAATTTATTAGGAATTGATCGTAAAATTGCATAAGCAAATAAAAAATATCATTCAGGTTGAATATGAGCAGGAGTTACTAATGGATTAGCTGGGATAAAATTATCAGGGTCTCCTAATAAATAAGGGTTAATTAAAACTAAAATAATTAATAAGGCTGTTATAATTACAAATCCTACAATATCCTTAAATGTAAAATAAGGATGAAAAGGAATTTTATCAATATTAGAATTTAATCCTATGGGATTATTTGATCCAGTTTGGTGTAAAAATAATAAATGAATTATAGTTATAGCTAAAACAATAAATGGTAAAATAAAATGAAATGTAAAAAATCGTGTTAAAGTAGCATTATCTACAGCGAATCCTCCTCATACTCATTGTACTAATTCAAGACCTAAATATGGAATAGCTGATAATAAATTAGTAATAACAGTAGCTCCTCAAAAAGATATTTGTCCTCAAGGTAAAACGTAACCTATAAAGGCTGTTCCTATTACTAAAAATAGAATAATTACTCCAATTAATCATGTTGGAGTAAATATATATGATCCATAATATATACCTCGTCCTACATGAAGATAAATACAAATAAAAAAGAAAGATGCTCCATTAGCATGTATTGTTCGTAATAATCAACCATAATTTACATCTCGACAAATATGATTAACTCTATAAAAAGCTAAATTTACATCAGCAGTATAATGTATAGCTAAAAATAATCCGGTAATAATTTGAATAATTAAACATAATCCTAATAGTGAACCAAAATTTCATCAAGTTGAAATATTAATAGGAGCTGGTAAATCTACAAGAGCATTATTTGCAATTTTAAATAAAGGATGTGAATTTCGTAAAGGTTTATTCATTAATTTATTATTCGTAAAGGACCTTTAAATAATTTTGTAATTTTTACAATAACAATTAAAGTAATTAATAAATAATTTATTAATAAAATTGTAATAAAATTTGTTGGAAAATTATAAAGTTTATTTAAAGATAAAGAATTTTCTAAAAAATAAGAATTTATGTTAAAAATTGATTCAATTTCATTATTATTAAAAAAAAATGTTAAAGATATGTTGTCAATAAAAAATGAAATTAATAGTAATAAAATAGTTAAAAATAGTAAATATAAAGTTAATTTAATTGATAAATTAAATATTTCATTTGAAGCTAAAGAAGTAACATAAATAAATAAAACTAATATTCCTCCTAAAAAAATTAAAAATAAAATATAAGAGTATCAAAATCTTTTTGTTATTAATCCTGTAATTAAACAAATTAAAATAGTTTGAATTAATAATGTTAAACCTATAGATAAAGGATGAATTATATTAATAAAAATAATTGAAGTGATAAAAATTAATGAATATAAAATTAATTGAATAATATCAAGAGATAGTTTAATTTAAAATTTTAATTTTGGGGATTAATGATAAAGAAATTCTTTTCTCTTGAAGTTTTAAAAGAATAATCTTATTTTTGGTTTACAAGACCAATGTTTTTATTAAACTATTAAAACTAATGATTATATTTTTATATTGAAGATTACCTATTATTTTATTAATTTTAGGAATATTTTGTTTTGTATCTAATCGTAAACATTTACTTTCTATATTATTAAGTTTAGAATTTATTGTTTTAATATTATTTTATTTATTATTTATTTATTTAAATTTTATAAATTATGAAAATTATTTTAGAATAATATTTTTAACTTTTAGTGTTTGTGAAGGTGCATTAGGTTTATCAATTTTAGTTTCTATAATTCGAACTCATGGAAATGATTATTTTCAATCTTTTAGAATTATATAATGTTTAAATTAATCATTTTTTTAATTTTTTTATGTCCTTTATGTTTAATTAATAATATATATTGAATGGTGCAAATTTTATTATTTTTTATTATATTTATATATTTATTAAGAAATAATTTTATAAATTATTGATCAGAAATTTCTTATTTTATAGGAATAGATATGCTTTCTTATGGTCTTGTTTTATTAAGATTATGAATTTGTTCTTTAATATTATTAGCTAGAGAAAGAGTAAATAAATATAATAACTATAAAAATTTATTTTTATTAAATGTAGTTTTATTACTTTTATTATTAGTTTTAACATTTAGAAGAATAAATTTATTTATATTTTATTTATTTTTTGAAAGAAGATTAATTCCTACATTATTTTTAATTTTAGGTTGAGGGTATCAACCTGAACGTTTACAAGCTGGTATTTATTTATTATTTTATACTTTATTAGTATCTTTACCTATATTAATTGGTATTTTTTTTTTAATAAATGATATAGGTACAATAAATTTTTACTTAATAAATAATTTTATATTTAATTATGATTTATTATATTTTTGTATATTATGTGCTTTTCTTGTAAAAATACCTATATTTTTAGTTCATTTATGATTACCTAAAGCTCATGTAGAAGCTCCTGTTTCAGGTTCAATAATTTTGGCTGGTATTATATTAAAATTAGGAGGTTATGGTTTATTGCGAGTATTATCAATTTTACAATTAATAAATTTAAAATATGGATTTATTTGAATTAGAATTAGATTAGTAGGTGGAGTTTTAGTTAGATTTATTTGTTTACGACAAACTGATTTAAAATCTTTAATTGCTTATTCATCAGTTGCTCATATAGGAATTGCTTTAGCTGGGATATTAGTCATAAGATATTGAGGTTTAAGAGGTTCTTACACTTTAATAATTGGTCATGGTTTATGTTCTTCTGGTTTATTTTGTTTAGCTAATATTTCTTATGAACGATTAGGTAGACGAAGTTTATTAATTAATAAGGGTTTATTAAATTTTATACCTGCTATAGCATTATGATGGTTTTTATTAAGTTCTTCTAATATGGCTGCTCCAGTTTCTTTAAATTTATTAGGAGAAATTTCTTTATTAAATAGAATTATTTCTTGATCATGGGTTTCAATAATTATATTATCATTATTATCATTTTTTAGAGCGGCTTATTCTTTATATTTGTATGCTTTTAGACAACATGGAAAAATTTTTTCTGGAGTTTATTCATTTAGAAATGGTAAGATTCGAGAATATTTATTATTATTATTACATTGATTGCCTTTAAATTTATTAATTTTAAAAAGAGATTCTTGTATATTATGATTATATTTAAATAGTTTAAAAAAAATACTAATTTGTGGTGTTAGTGATATGAAATAATTCATTTTAGATCGTGAAATATTTATCAATTTGTAGAATTAGATTTTTAAATTTATTTTCTATTAGATTAACATTATTTTTTTTTAGTTTAAATTTTTTATTAAATAATTTAGTTTATTTTATTGAATGAGAAGTAGTTTCTTTAAATTCAATAAGAATTGTTATAACTTTTTTATTTGATTGAATAAGTTTATTATTTATATCTTTTGTTTTAATAATTGCTTCTTTAGTAATTTTTTATAGAAAAGAATATATAAGAAGTGATCAAAATATTAATCGTTTTATTATATTAGTTTTAATATTTGTTATGTCAATAATGTTATTAATTATTAGACCTAATTTAATTAGAATTTTATTAGGATGAGATGGTTTAGGATTAGTTTCTTATTGTTTAGTTATTTATTTTCAAAATATTAAATCTTATAATGCAGGTATATTAACTGCTTTATCAAATCGAATTGGTGATGTTGCTTTATTATTAGCTATTGCATGAATATTAAATTATGGAAGATGAAATTATATTTTTTATTTAGAAGTTATACAAAATAATTTAGAAATAATAATTATTGGTAGATTAGTTATATTAGCTGCTATAACTAAAAGAGCTCAAATTCCTTTTTCTTCATGATTACCTGCAGCAATAGCTGCTCCAACTCCAGTTTCAGCATTAGTTCATTCTTCTACTTTAGTAACTGCTGGAGTTTATTTATTAATTCGATTTAATATTTTATTAAGAAATTCTTGATTAGGTCAATTATTATTATTATTATCTGGTTTAACAATATTTATAGCAGGTATAGGAGCAAATTTTGAATTTGATTTAAAAAAAATTATTGCTTTATCAACTTTAAGTCAATTAGGTTTAATAATAAGAATTTTATCTATAGGATTTTATAAATTAGCTATATTTCATTTATTAACTCATGCTTTATTTAAGGCTTTATTATTTATATGTGCAGGAGCTATTATTCATAATATAAATAATAATCAAGATATTCGATTAATAGGAGGTTTAAGAATTCATATACCTTTAACTTCTATATGTTTTAATGTTTCTAATTTAGCATTATGTGGTATACCTTTTTTAGCTGGATTTTATTCTAAAGATATAATTTTAGAGATAGTTTTAATTAGAAATATTAATATATTTTCATTTTTTTTATACTTTTTTTCTACAGGATTAACTGTAAGTTATTCTTTTCGATTAGTTTATTATTCAATAACAGGGGATTTAAATTGTGGAAGATTAAATATATTAAATGATGAAGGATGAATTATATTACGAGGTATAATAGGTTTATTAATTATGAGAATTGTAGGAGGTAGAATATTAAATTGGTTAATTTTTCCTTATCCTTATATAATTTGTTTACCTATTTATATAAAATTATTAACTTTATTTGTATGTATTTTTGGGGGTTTATTCGGTTATTTAATTTCTTTAATAAAATTATATAATTTAAATAAATCTTTATTATATTATAAAATTTCTATATTTTTAGGTTCAATATGATTTATACCTTATATTAGAACTTATGGAATTATTTTTTATCCTTTAAATTATGGTCAAGTTGTTGTTAAAAGATTTGATCAAGGTTGATCAGAATATTTTGGAGGTCAACATTTATATCAAAAATTAGTTAAATATTCTCAAATTTTATTTTTTATACATAATAATAATTTAAAAATTTATTTATTATTGTTTATATTTTGAGTATTAATTTTAATTAATTTTTTATTATTTTTATACTTAAATAGCTTATATTAGAGTGTGACACTGAAGATGTTAAGGAGATTAATTAATCTTTGAGTATAGTGAATTAATTTTAGTAATTTATAAAAATATAATATTTTATTTTTACAATGAAAATGTAAAGTTTTATTTAAACTATATAAATAGAAGTATAAATGGAATTTAACCATTAAAAGAAAAAAGTTAGCAGCTTTTACTTGATCACCATACTTCCTTAATTGGAGTTTTTACTCAATTATATCATTAACAGTGATAAGCCTCTTTTTGGCTTCAATTAAAGAATAAGGGTAAATTTACCTAAGATTAGGTCGAAACTAATTGTGATTAATCACTTCATATTCTTTAAGGTAAATTGAATATTCAATACTTTTTGAATGCAAATCAAATGTTATAATTAACTATAACCCTGTATATATATATATATATATAATTAATTTGATCAATTTAATATTCCTTGATTTCATTCATGATAAAGGCCAATTAATAAAATTAAAATGAAAACAATAGAAGTAATTGTTCAAATAAATAAATTTGAAAATTTTAAAATAATAATTATAGGTAAAATTAGTGCAATTTCTACATCAAAAATTAAAAAAATGATTGTAATAAGAAAAAATCGTAAAGAAAAAGGTAATCGAGAAGAAGATTTAGGATCAAATCCACATTCAAAGGGTGAACTTTTTTCTCGGTCTGTAATAGTTTTTTTTGATAAAATAGAAGCTAATACTATTACAATAAATGAAATTAATAAAATTACTAATGTGATAAAAATAATTGAAAAAATTATCTATACTATTAATTAATAGACCTTATGATTGGAAGTCAAATATACTTTTATACTATATAGATAATAAATTTTTATCCTCCTCATCAATAAATTGTAATATAGAGGAATAATCAAACTACATCAACAAAATGTCAATATCAAGCTGCTGCTTCGAATCCAAAATGATGATTTATAGAAAAATGATTATTTAAATGTCGAATTAAACAAATTAGTAAGAAAGTTGTTCCAATTAAAACATGAATTCCATGAAATCCTGTTGCTATAAAAAAAGTTGATCCATAAACAGAATCTGCAATTGTAAAAGGAGCTTCAATATATTCATATGCTTGTAAAATTGTAAAATAAATTCCTAAAAGAACTGTAAAAAATAAACCTTGAGTAGTTTGAGAATGATTATTTTCTATAAGTCTATGATGAGCTCATGTAACAGTTACTCCTGAAGCTAATAAAATTGCTGTATTTAATAAGGGAATTTGAAAAGGATTAAAAGAAATAATTCCTAAAGGAGGTCAAGAAGCTCCTAATTCAATTGCTGGAGATAAACTTCTATGAAAAAATGCTCAAAAAAATCTTACAAAAAATAAAATTTCTGATAAAATAAATAAAATTATTCCTCATCGTAATCCAATAGTTACTGCATAAGTGTGTAAACCTTGAAATGTTCCTTCACGAGATACATCACGTCATCATTGATAAACAGTTAAAATTGTAATAATATTTCCTAAAAAAAATAATGAAATATCATATTGATGAAATCATTTTACTATACCTGATACTGTAGTTATAGCTCCAATAGCTCCAGTTAAAGGTCATGGGCTATAATCAACTAAATGAAAAGGGTGATTTGAATGTGTAGACATAAATTATTAATTAACTTCTCTAGAATATAGTGTTCTTAATACTGCAAATACATAAGATTGAATTATAGCAACAGCAGATTCTAATACTAGTAAAGCAATTTGTGTAATTAGTAAAAATGTAACTAAAAAATAAGATATTGAAGGTCCAGTATTTCCTAATAATGTTAAAAGTAAATGACCTGCAATTATATTAGCAGTTAATCGAACAGCTAAAGTTCCTGGTCGAATTACATTACTAATAGTTTCAATACATACTATAAAAGGTATTAAAATAGCAGGAGTTCCTTGAGGTACTAAATGAGCAAATATATGTTGTGTATGATTAATTCATCCGTATAATATAAATGACAATCATAAAGGTAAAGCAATAGATAAAGTTAAAGTTAAATGACTTGTTGAAGTAAAAATATATGGAAATAATCCTATAAAATTATTAAATAAAATTAAAGAAAATAGAGAAATAAAAATAAATGAAGATCCATTATGTCCTGATGGGCCTAATAAAGTTTTAAATTCTTTATGTAATGTTAATAAAATATTATTTCAAAAAATATTATATCGAGAAGGTATTAATCAATAAATTGAAGGAATTATTAATAATCCTAAAAATGTTCTTAATCAATTTAATGATAAATTAAAAATTGCTGATGGGTCAAAAACAGAAAATAAATTTGTTATCATTTTCAATTTATAGAATTTAAATTAATATTTTTTAATTCATTAGATTTAGGTGAAGAAGGTAAATAAGAGTAATAATTAATAGAACAAAATAAAATAAAAGTAATAGAAAAAATAATAAATAAAAGTAATCAACTAATAGGTGCTATTTGTGGAATTAAAAAATATTAATAATTTAATAATTTTAGTTTGACATACTAATGTTATGAATTTAACTAATTTTTTTTTTCATTAGAAGTAATCGCTAATTTACTATTAAGTGGTTTAAGAGACCAGTACTTGCTTTCAGTCATCTAATGAAGAATTTACATTATTAGTAATTCATTTAATAAAATAATTTACAGGAACACTTTCAATTACAATAGGCATAAAACTATGATTTGCCCCACAAATTTCTGAACATTGTCCATAAAATAATCCTGGTCGGTTAATAAAAAAATTAGTTTGATTTAATCGACCAGGAGTTCCATCAACTTTTACACCTAAAGCTGGAATAGTTCATGAGTGAATTACATCAGCAGCAGTTACTAAAATTCGAATTTGAGAATTTATAGGTAAAATTACTCGGTTATCAACATCTAATAAACGAAATCCATCTGTTGATAATTCATTTGTTGGGATTATATAAGAATCAAATTCAATATTATTAAAATCAGAATATTCATAACTTCAATATCATTGATGTCCAATTCTTTTTAATGTTACAGATGGTTCATTAATTTCATCTAAAAGGTATAAAAGTCGTAAAGAGGGAAGGGCAATAAATAAAAGAATAATAGCTGGTAAAATTGTTCAAATTATTTCAATTAATTGTCCATGTAATAAAAATCGATTAATATAAGAATTAAAAAATAATATAGATATTAAATATCTAACTAAAATAGTAATTATAACTAAAATTAATAATGCATGATCATGAAAAAAAATTAATTGTTCTATTAAAGGAGAAGCTCTATCTTGTAAACCTAAATTAGCTCATGTAGACATTTGTTTCTAATAAAAGTAAAATACTTTATATATGAAGCTTAAATCCATTGCACTAATCTGCCATATTAGAATTAATTAGTTAATAATGGTAATTCAGAATATCTATGTTCAGCTGGTGGTGTATTTTGATATCATTCGATTGATGAATTTAATTGAATTGGATAAATTACTTGTCGTTGAGATACTAAACTTTCTCAAATAATAAAAAAAAAGAATAAAATTCCTAAAAGAGAAATTGAAGATCCAATTGTAGAAATAATATTTCATGTTGTGTAAGCATCTGGGTAATCTGAATATCGTCGAGGTATACCAGCTAATCCTAAAAAATGTTGTGGAAAAAATGTTAAATTTACTCCGATAAATATAATAATAAATTGACTTTTTAATCATTTATTATTTAATGTTAAACCTGTAAATAAAGGATATCAATGAATAAATCCTGCTATAATAGCAAATACAGCTCCTATAGATAAAACATAATGAAAATGGGCTACTACATAATAAGTATCATGTAAAATAATATCTACAGAAGAGTTAGCTAAAACAACTCCAGTTAATCCTCCAACTGTAAATAAAAATACAAATCCTAGAGCTCAAAGAATTGCTGGGGAATAAGATAATTGAGTTCCGTGTAAAGTTGCTAATCAACTAAAAATTTTAATTCCTGTTGGAACAGCAATAATTATAGTTGCTGATGTAAAATAAGCTCGTGTATCAACGTCTATTCCTACTGTAAATATATGATGAGCTCATACAATAAAACCTAATAAACCAATTGCTAATATAGCATAAATTATACCTAATGATCCAAAAGTTTCCTTTTTCCCAGATTCTTGACTAATAATATGGGAAATTATTCCAAATCCAGGTAAAATTAAAATATAAACTTCTGGGTGACCGAAAAATCAAAATAAATGTTGGTATAAAATTGGATCTCCTCCTCCTGCTGGGTCAAAAAATGAAGTATTAAGGTTTCGATCTGTTAAAAGTATTGTAATAGCTCCAGCTAATACTGGTAAAGATAATAATAGTAATAAAGCTGTAATTACAACTGATCAAACAAATAAAGGTATTCGATCTAAAGTAATTCCTGTAGATCGTATATTAATTACTGTTGTAATAAAATTTACTGCTCCTAAAATTGAAGAAATTCCTGCAAGATGTAAAGAAAAAATTGCTAAATCTACAGAAGCTCCTCCATGGGCAATTCCTGCAGATAAAGGAGGGTAAACTGTTCAACCAGTTCCAGCTCCATTTTCAACTATTCTTCTTACTAATAATAATGATAAAGCTGGGGGTAGTAATCAAAATCTTATATTATTTATTCGTGGGAAAGCTATATCAGGAGCTCCTAATATTAAAGGTACTAATCAATTTCCAAATCCTCCAATTATAATAGGTATTACTATAAAAAAAATCATAATAAAAGCATGTGCTGTTACAATTACATTATAAATTTGATCATCACCAATTAGTGCTCCTGGGTGACCTAATTCAGCTCGGATTAAAATTCTTAAAGATGTTCCTACTATTCCAGCTCACGCTCCAAAAATAAAATATAATGTTCCAATATCTTTATGATTTGTAGAAAATAATCATTGTCGCGATTAAGTGGCTGAAGTTTAGGCAATAGATTGTAAATCTATTTATAAGAATATATCTTCTTAATCAGTTTATATATATATATATATATATATATATATATATATTTATAAATATATAATTGGTCTTATATTCAATAATGATATCAAACTGCAATTTTGAAGGAGTAATAATTTACTAAGGCTTAAAGGAATACCTATATTTACAGCTTTGAAGGCTATTAGTTTTATTAACTTAAAGCCTTATAATATCATAAAAAATATTGAAATTAATATTAAACCAAAAATAGAAAAAAATGATGTAAATAATAAAAATTTTATAGAAAAATTATTAAATTGTAAATAATTAATTCAATTATTTTCATAATAATTTAATATAAAAGCTGAATAACAAATTCGTAAATAAAAGAATAATGTAATTAATGTTATTATTATTATAATTATTAATTGAGTATATTGTCCACAAAAAGTTAATTGTTGAATAACAATTCATTTAGGAAAAAATCCTAAAAATGGAGGTAATCCTCCTAAAGATAACAAATTTATAAATAATGTAAATTTAAAAATTTTTCTAGAAAAATATATTGAAAATAATTGATTTAAATGAAAAATTTTCAATAAGTTAAATATAAAAGTTAAAATAAATGAAAGAAAAAAATAGAAAAAAAAATATGTTAATCAAATTGATTTATTAATTATTAATGCACTTAATATTCAACCTAAATGGTTAATTGATGAAAAAGCTATTAATTTTCGTAAAGATGTTTGATTTAAACCTCCAATAGCTCCAATAATAACTGAAATAATAATACTAATTAATAATAAATTTTTGATATTAAAATAAGAAATTAATATTAAAGGAGCAATTTTTTGTCATGTTATTAATAATAAAGCATTTATTCAAGTTAGTCCTTCTATTATATTAGGAAATCAAAAATGAAAAGGAGCGGCTCCTCTTTTTATTAATAAAGCCGATATTATAATTATTGAAGTAAATGATTCATTAATTTCGTTATTTAAATTATTTTTTAATATTAATAAAATAATAGAAAATAACAATACAGTTGATGCTAAAGCTTGGGTTAAAAAATATTTTAAAGAAGCTTCTGTAGATATCAAATTATTATTATCTCTTATTAGGGGAATAAAAGATAACAAATTAATTTCTAAACCTATTCAAGCTCCTAACCAAGAGTTAGAAGTTACTGTAATTAATGTTCCAATAATTATAATTAAAATAAATAAAATTTTTGAAGAATTATTAAAAATTAAAAAGAAAAGGATTATAACCTTTATAAATGGGGTATGAACCCAGTAGCTTTATTAGCTTATCTTTTTATATTTTGGTGTATGATGCACAAAAGTTTTTGATACTTTTAGAAATAGTTTAATTCTATTAAATATAAATTCATTCAAAAAAAAACAATAAAATCGGTTAATGAATGTAGTATACTACATAATTTACCCTATCAAGGTAATCCTTTTATCAGGCAATTCATTATTAATAGATTTTTCATTACATTTTTT